ATGTCTCTAGCATGACCACTTGATGAAATTGGAGGGAAGTGGAGTAAATGGCCGATACTACTGGAAGGATTCCTCTTTGGATAATAGGTACTGTAACTGGTATTCTTGTGATTGGTTTAATAGGTATTTTCTTTTATGGTTCATATTCCGGATTAGGTTCATCCCTGTAGTAATCGGATGAATTGAGTTGTAGACATGAAAGCGTAAGAACTCAACGGGATTCCCTTCTTTGTTTGTCTGATTCAAGGGGAAAGGGCCCGTTGGGTTCTTAAGAATCAGAATCTTTTTTTCGTCGAAATGACAAAGTGGATCTCTTTTTCTGCTGTTCCAAAAAACTCCATTCCATTTTTTCTGATGATGCTTTTGAAAAATGAACTTCATTGATTGATTCACCTGTTCGTTAATAGTATCTATAGGTACTTTCAAAGTTAGAAGAAGGAGGGAATTACGCAATTCCCTGGATTATCTATATTTCTGTAGATTAGATATCGTACAAATACTTTCTATACTCTTACTTTATTTATATAAAGTTAGAATTATATTTATTTTAGTATCTCAGATTTAAATTTTTTATAAGTTCATTGAATAAGTTCTATTTAATCAAATAGATGAGATTCCCTCTTTTTTTGTTTGTCCACTACTTTATTGTACGTAATAAATCGAAAAAAAGGATTCTGATACATCTGGAAAACCGAAACCAAGACTAGGAATTTTTGACGAACAGGATCAAAAATCATTACTCTTTCGACACAAGAAAGGGGTGTAGAAAATTCCTTTTCTTGTGTCGAAGACCTAGGAAGACGAATAATCCCTCCTAGAAAGTTTCCCGCGTTTGTTTATAGTTCGTTCTATTCCCCGCTTACTTATGCGAATAGCTATCCCAATTTTATTCTATTCAAATAGAATAAAATGTATCCATTTTATGACATTGAAATCCGGCAATAGTGATATAGTCGTACAAATTCAATTTGGCTAATAAAAAACAAAGAAAGAGTTGGTAAAGTCAAAAAGAATAGTCTTCTTCAAAAGAAATCTACCTATTATGATATGACTAGAAATGCGGTACAAGGCATTCCCCGAAGCTCGTATAAAAAGAGTATAAACAAGTAAACAAAAGGGTTTTCAGAATCTCATTTTTTTGATTATACATAATCGACAACAAGAATTTGGTTCTTTTTACGAACTTGACGTCGATAAAGCAGCGAGTCTAGAAATTCATTTCGGCCAATTGAACCTTCTCAAACTGTTTCTTTTTAAGAACCAAAAAGATTTGTGCCAAAATAACAGATGCCAGGAAGAACAAAAGTCCTTGGACACGCAATGGATCTTGAAGTACTATTTCTGCATCTCCCTGACCAAATCCACCGACATTAGGATTACTCGTTAATGGTTGATCAAATTTGATGGATTCACCCTCTGAAACAAGAAGTTCTGGTCCTGGAGGGATAATATCAACCACTTGACGTCCATCCGACGGGTCTGTTATGGATATTTCATATCCCCCCTTTTCTTTTCGTATGATTTTACTTACTATACCCGCTCCTGTAGCATTATAAACTGTATTGTTACTCTTGCTTCCGTCGGGATAAATCTGTCCCCTCCCCCTATTCCCCCCTACGTATATAGGATATTTTAAGAAGTGAACGTCTTTCTTAGTAGCGGGGTCGGGGGAAAGAATAGGAAAGTTGATTTCACTATATTTCTGCCCAGGGACAGGCCCTATCACAAGAATATTTTTTTGATTAGGACGATAGCTCTGAAAAGACAAATTGCCTACCTTTTCTTTCATCTCGGGAGAAATACGATCGGAAGGAGCTAATTCAAACCCCTCCGGTAAAATAAGAACAGCCCCCACATTCAAACCCCCTTTCTTACCATTAGCAAGAACTTGTTTCACTTGCTTATCGTAAGGAATTCGAACAACTGCTTCAAATACAGTATCAGGAAGTACCGCTTGTGGAACCTCAATATCCACGGGCTTATTAGCTAAATGGCAATTGGCACATACAATACGCCCAGTCGCTTCTCGTGGATTTTCATAACCCTGCTGCGCAAAAACGGGATATGCACTTGAAATGGATGTCCGAGTTATGATATATATCATGAGCGATACGGAAATAGATCGAGTAATCTGTTCCTTTATCCGAGAAAAAGTATTTCTGGTTTGCATGGTCTAATCATTGATCCGAAAATTTCTACAATAAATTGGGGTAGGTCGCTAGTATAGTTCCCTATCCACGATTCTGCTCTTTACTGGAATCATTTTACTGGAATACTATAGGATGAAAATCCCCCGGATAGAAAGTTTTTAATGCTTATGTAGAACTACAAAGTAAGAAACATTCTAATTGGATTAGATTAATCTCGGGGGATCATTTATCAATCATTCATTGAATGATAAATAACTACAAGTGATGGAGATACACGGTTTAAATAACGGAAAATAAAATATTTAAAAATAGTATCGAGAATAACTGGAAAAGTGGAAACAAGACCAGATATAATTTGATCATTATGAACAAATCCAAAATCTTTGTAGACAGAACCAATCATTAGTTCCCAACCGTGGGTTGAATGAAATCCGATACATAAATCCGTTAATAAAAGAATTGAAAAAGCTTTTACTGTATCGCTTAAGTTATATAGGAATTCCTGAGCCCAAGAGTTAAGAATAACAAGTTCTTCATTACCTAAAATAGAATAACCGCTTAGAATAACAAAACAGATTATATTTGTCGAGAGGTGCAAGATCGTATGGATATGATCCTCATTGTGTATCTTGATTAATTGGATCGTTTCTTTGTGGATTCCTATAGAAAGCTTTTGTAGATGTGTCTTCGAGTATTCCTTCATCATTTCGTCCAAGAAGAGGATTTCCTCTAATTCTATGAACTTTTCTAGAATACTTTTTTCTTGAATATCATTCAAAAAGATTTCGGATTGACCAGTATTCGACCAATTATTAACCCAAGATTCCATACTTTTAGTAAATGATGACAGAGAAATCCACCAGGGCAAAAACACTAGAGATGCAAGATACAAAAGAGGAGTGAATGCTTTCTTTTTTGCCATTTTTTGTCTGTGAATTGTTAATTAACCCACTTCATTCGTCGACTCTATGTGATCGAATATTTCTTTCACACATGAGTTCTAGACAAGGTATCAAACCTACGAATCTATTTTATTTGTTATTTTGTTTGAATCTAGAAAGAATACAGAAATAGACTAAGACTCCACTTCGAATTCGAATGAAGAAATAAACAAAAATAGTGTTTCCAGATATATCAATTCATCAAATTCCTTAAAATGCTTCTTTCGGTCATTGAGACACTTTAAGGAATGAATATTATTGGAGTTTTGAGACGAAAGAACTCCTTTTTCTATCAAGATATTCAATATTTCGAAAAAAATTCCAATGGTTACCCATATCAAAAAATAGAATAATTGAGAGAAAGATATTGTGATGATAAAAAAATGAGTGGGAAAACAAGACAGAAATGGTCCAGTTATCATTATTAAGAAAACCCATTATTGGTTAGTAATGGACACAAAAGAAAGGATAAAAAAAGGTCGATTGACAGAAATAATTTACAAGATAGGATTTATCTGCATCTGAAGTATCAATTCCAACAAATATTGAAAAAGAGAAATTGATTTCTTTCGAAATCGTTTGATATATGAGATGAATTGAATCTAGTAGTTCAATTTATTACTTGTTTGAATTGAGTTGCATGGATTTGGATACGCATAAAAAACCACAAAAAAAGAGTTTTGTTTTATGGTTGTTCCATATACGTCGACTTTGGCTCGACTGAACGTTCTGACGAAACTTTGGTTAAGTTATGTTATAGAAAAACAGGATTCTTGCATTTTTTCCCTGCTACTGAGAAAGCATTCATTCTCCAGCCCCATCTCTTTTCTCAAAAAACTTCAATTGGTACGCGCAAGAAATAGGCCAATTCAGCGGCTTTTTGTTCAATTTCTCGTGAAGTCAAATTCTCATCAGTACGGGTCAACGGAATAGCCCCCCGCCCTCTGATGTCCATATAAAGGACACGACGAGCATAAATACCCTCTTTAACTTCTATTCTAACGGACTGAATATCTTTTATACGGAATCGCAGGAATATGCGACGATTTTTTCCAGGAAATCCCCAACGAAAAATACACACTATTCCTTCCTTTCTATCGAATCGATCATAACCACTACCTACATTCCAGGAAATTGTGCACCACAAATAGGAACTAATAAAGAGACCCGCGATCCCATAGAAAGACATCACGAGCCCTTGTGGAAAAAAAACGATTTGCTGAGACGGAACAAAAGATATCAAATTTCTACCAAGATAACCGGAAGTTCCAACCAATAAGAATCCTAATGAACCTAAAAAAACGATAAGGGCCCAGCAAAAATTACTTAGTTTTCGAGACCCCGTTATAAGTTCTATCCATATATGTTCTGATCGCCAACTCATACTTGATCCGATTTCATTTTATTGGAATTGAGAGAAAACCCTAAATTCTTTTGACTTTACTTTTTTTGTTTCCGAAGGAACTCTCATCAACTAGCACTAGTTTGATGGGAACTAGCACTAGTTTGATGCGAACCTTTAGGAGTAATTCATCAAATTGGTTAGATCTAAAATAATAACATACCCTTCATATGATCCCAATATACATATTGATATACATATAGATCCACCAACTTTACATTTTAGGTATCCAGTGATCCTGCTCTATTTCAAACTAGCTAGAATTCATTTACCCATATCATTTTCTGCAGGCATAAGAACTTTTTCCTTTATGTTCATCGGAAATCACATGTTAGACCATATTTTATACGATACTTCCCGAAAGAAATATCTGTGTTATGCTACAAGTATAAGTTCAAAAAAAACGAATGAGATTGGGTCCCCTCAGATCTAAACAATCTTGTTTTTTTGAACATGAAGAAATAAAGAAGCCATTGCAATTGCCGGAAATACTAGGCCTACTAAAGGCACAAAAATAGAAGGAAAATGGAAAGTTGTCATAAAATGGGTACCTCGATTTACTATTTGTACCTGTTATTATTTTTTTAATATCATATTTTATAATAATAATAATGAAAAATTGTAATTATTATGAATTCGTTTTTATTATTAAGAAATTCAATTTTAAAATTCTTATATTAGATATTAGATAAGTATCTCTATATCGAAGTGAATATATAGAATAAGTCCAAGGAATGTAGAACTAAATAAATGGACTTATTCATCTTTCTACACGAAAGATACGTATGATAATCAACTTTATTATCTTTCTTCATTTCTTTGTGTTTTGTTCTTGTCTTCTAATTTGAAAAAGTTTCTTACAAATTATCGAAAGATTTGTTAGAATGCGACACAACCGGGATTTTTAGTGAAAATGAGATTTTCGGGAGATGCAGAAAGATAAAAAACTATATATCTATCTTTTCTATATTTGAATTTGATTATATACGTAAGACGAAATTCGTTTTATTTGCCTAATTTCACGAAAGGAATAACTCACGTTTTTATCTTCTTGAAGAAAGACTTCTTAATTAGTAATGGGGAATCCAGGTAAAAAAAAGAGTTATCCGCAACTTTTGATTCTTTCTACAATTATATCTTAGGTCACCAAAGAAAACTCCATTCTTATTTACTTTGATCCGATAAGCTAACTACTTGTTTGCTACAAATCAAATAATTGAACTTAGTGCGCTCTATTTGATTGAATTTGAATTCAAAGGAAAAAAAGCGTGGAGCTTAAATAACTCACTCAGAACACTTTTTAAAGGATTACGTGGTACGATTAGGTCGAATAAGCCCTTCTGGAATAAATATTCAGCCGCTTGTGAACCTTCAGGTACTGTTTTATTCAATGTTTGTTCAATTACTCTTTTACCCGCAAATGCAATGTAGGAATTGGGTTCAGCAATAATGATATCTCCCAACATACCAAAACTGGCTGTTACCCCACCAGTAGTAGGAGATGTAAGGATTGACACATAAAATAACTTTTTATTGGATTGATAATCATATAAGGCAGACGAGATTTTAGCCATTTGCATCAAGCTCAAACTTCCTTCTTGCATGCGCGCCCCCCCAGAAGCACACACTATAATAAGAGGTAGAAATTGATTGGTAGCGTACTCAATCAAACGGGTGATTTTCTCCCCCACGACGGATCCCATACTACCCCCCATAAACTGAAAATCCATAACCCCAATTGCTACGGGAATACCATTTAGTTGACCTACGCCTGTTTGAACAGCCTCAGTTAATCCTGTCTTTCTTTGATAAGAATCAATACGATCTTTATAAGGCTCCTCCTCCGAATGAAATCCAATGGGATCCAGAGAGACCATGTCTTCATCCATAGGATCCCAGGTACCGGGATCGATCGAAAGTTCGATTCTTTCTGAACTACTCATTTTCAAATGATATCCGCATTGTTCACAAATATTCCTTTTTGATTTCAAAAATTTCTTATAATTTAATCCATAACAATTTTCGCATTGAACCCACAAATGCCTGTATTTTTGAGTTGCATCGAGATCATTAGACCTTTCTCTTAGAGTTAAATCACTACTCTTCGCGCGGGTTCCTATACTGGACCTCCCACTTTCACTACTAGTTCTACGTTTATCAAAAATGCACCTAGAAATGTAACTGTCACTACTATCACTTACAATGGACGTATCAATACAGATTTGAGACTGAAGATAACTGTCAATGCAACTATTAATGTGATTATTCCAACTAGATTGAATATCATATATGTAACAATTGGATAAGGAATCTTCACTCGTAGATCCATTATTCATATAACTAGAATTGCGATAACTAGAAAAAGAACTTTCTAGTTCACTCAGAAAAGAATGATCGTTGTCAATCTCAAAAATCTGATTTTCTATATCAAAATAGATAGAATAACTGTTTCCATTACTATCCCTAACTAAAAAAGTATCATCAGAGATGAAATTCCGAATGTCTTTGAAGCCGAATAAAGGATCAACATTAGTGTAACTAGAAATGTCACGACCCACCCAACTATGGATGTTTTTAGCCCTATCTTTTCTATTCGGATCTTCACTTTGACTAGTATTTTCAATAGGACAAAAATTGTCCATTGAGTTCTTTATCCCATACCTACGCTCTAACTCCTTCTTAAACACCATCGATTTAAACCACCATCTTTCCATAGAGTTTTCTTGCCCCCTATTTGCATAAAAATACAATAGATGAATAGTCATTCGAGCCATAATTCTTTAGTTTTATTTATTTCCTATCAGACTAAACATAGAAATTCAATCACTAGTAATAAGAAGTGTGAAAAAGGATTCTCTTTTGTTTTGTGGGAATCCGGGGGTAATACTTCACTATATATGAATATGATGGAATCCCTTTTTCATTATATTTAGAATGAAAAAGGGTGGTTTTTCCTATGTCTTCGTATCGAACAAAAAAGAAATATTTGTTCTCTCCTAGAAAGGAT